TAAATCAATAATTCGTAGTGCTTTTGCCTTTCTTGCGTACTCCTGGTGAACCAGTTGCTAGCCATATGTTTAGGAGGCTTTTTTCTCCAGGTACTGGTACTAAGCCGCTTTGCCATCTCTTCATCTGCAAAGAAAAGAATTCTCGACGTGAAAACACAGAGACAAAGGCCCGATCTTTGAATAGGAAAAAGAATGGATCCGAAGGGTCCCAAATCAATTGGCTTATTCGAAAAAAGCCTTCTTCTTTTAAAGATCTATCTCGTGTCTGGTACTGCATTGTTCCACTCTGCAAGAAGGTCGAATCAGTCTCTTGCACCTCCTCCTTTTTATGATAAATATACCAGAAATAATTCGAATAAATAGCAATCTCTGACAACTCATCCTCTTTAATCTGCTTGGACCCGCTCCAATACCCATAGGAAAATCCCCAGTCATATTCAGCGTACCTGTCCCTGCAATCAAATAGATTGTCCCAAGGGCCCCATATTCTAGGAGCCCAAGTTATGCTATTGAAAATTCGTTCCTCTAGCAGTTCCGGTTTGACCATTCCGTTCCCTTTTTCAAACTCCACTTCTTTTCATATAGCAATCCCTGATCAAAGAGAGAACAATATCCATTTCAAAACATTTCTAACGGATTCCTTGGTTCGGACCGACGAAGTAATGGCACTCGATTATTATCAACCCGACTACAATCTTTTTCTGTCGGTAAGGATTGCACCAGAGCACCTTCTACTTCTAATAGGCCATGAACTATAGATAGAGAAGAATCATTCTGAGCGAGTCCATGAGAAGCGACCCACTTTTTCATCGGTTCCGGGGGAAGACCAAAGATCTTGCGCGACCGGTCCGCCAGAAAAACTCAAAAGAGAAAGAAGTCTCGTTAATCTCTTCATGCTCGTTCCAAGTTCGAAGTACCGTTTGGCCAAAGAAAAACCCGCTTCCTGACACGATTGCCTCTTTATATAGATAGATATAGGATCTATGGGGTTATTACTTAGAAGTCTATTTTGTACAAGAGCCCCTCCTATCTGATAGAAAAAGGTCCCATGATCCCGAGCCGGTCTTATCTTGGCTCGCAAACCCCAAGTTTGTCTATGAAGAGCTAATCTAATTGTATTAGTTTCTATAATGGATTTCTTATGTGGAATACTAATGGATAGGGCCTCGTTGCTAAGTGCTACAAGATCTAGTGCACTGGAACTCGTGGTTATGGACCCGAATCCTTTAGTATGGAACATTGTCTTTTCCAAGTAAAAACCCCTAGTATATGAAAGAATGAGAAGGTGCTTTCGTTCTTGTGGAATAAGAAGCCCTCGTACCTTAATGAAAATGAAAGGAAAATAGGAATTTTTCGTTAGGTATTTGACCAAATAGGATCGTCCAGTTCCTATAGAACCTATCACTAAAATACCCGATAGGGCTAAGCGGAACGAAAAGGGTTTTCCATGAGATGGTAAATGAAAACGATTAGCCCCACACGAGGGAATAAGTGATTGTCTGATAATGAGCAAGGAATATACGTCTTTCTGCTAAAGAGGATCTATTAAACTCATAATTCATTAGATCCTTGTTAGCAATGTCAACTAGGTATCATAAGTAAATGGATCCCGGTTGTTCAATCCTTTGATAACCAAGGTCATTCTTTGCTAAAGAGAAATGATCACTATGAGTCAGACTCAATAGAATTGGATCCATTCCAAATAGCGAGAATTAGGATTCTTGATCCCTCTCAATCTCTCTTTCAATTCGAGGATCCAGAGAGGTGTTTTCATAGTCATCTCCGAATATTTGCCATCTCCGAATATTTTCGATTTCATTTTTCTATGATATGTCTTTCTATATGAAAATTGGTTATTTACGATGTACGATGATCCCTGTTAAGCATCCATGGCTGAATGGTTAAAGCGCCCAACTCATAATTGGTAAATTTGCGGGTTCAATTCCTGCTGGATGCACGCGAACGGGAACGTTCCATAAGTCTATTGGAACTGGCTCTCTATCCACGGAATCTCATCCATCATCCATACATAACGAATTGGTATGGTATATTCATACCATAACATAAGAACAATAAGAACTCGAATTCTTATCGATACTGGAACTCAGAGCATAGGAGGGAAAGTTGATTTATGGATGGAATCAAATACGCAGTATTTACAGAAAAGAGTCTTCGTTTATTGGGAAAGAATCAATATACTTCTAATGTCGAATCGGGATTCACTAAGACAGAAATAAAGCGTTGGGTCGAACTCTTCTTTGGTGTTAAGGTAGTAGCTGTGAATAGCCATCGACTACCCGGAAAGGGTAGAAGAATGGGACCTATTCTGGGACATACAATGCATTACAGACGTATGATCATTACCCTTCAACCGGGTTATTCTATTCCACTTCTAGATAGAGAAAAGAACTAAAGGAGAATACTTAATAATACGGCGAAACATTTATACAAAACACCTATCCCGAGCACACGCAAGGGAACCGTAGACAGGCAAGTGAAATCTAATCCACGAAATAAATTGATCCATGGACGGCACCGTTGTGGTAAAGGTCGTAATGCCAGAGGAATCATTACCGCAAGGCATAGAGGGGGAGGTCATAAGCGCCTATACCGTAAAATCGATTTTCGACGGAATCAAAAAGACATATCTGGTAGAATCGTAACCATAGAATACGACCCTAATCGAAATGCATACATTTGTCTCATACACTATGGGGATGGTGAGAAGAGATATATTTTACATCCCAGAGGGGCTATAATTGGAGATACTATTGTTTCTGGTACAAAAGTTCCTATATCAATGGGAAATGCCCTACCTTTGAGTGCGGTTTGAACTATTGATTTACGTAATTGGAAGTAACCAATTAGGTTTACGACGAAACCTAGAAATCGATCACTGATCCAATTTGACTACCTCTACGGGATAGACCTCAACAGAAAACTGTTGAGTAACGGCAGCAAGTGATTGAGTTCAGTAGTTCCTCATAGAAAATTATTGACTCTAGAGATATGGTAATATGGAGAAGACAAAATTGTTTGAAGCACGCACAGAACCGGAAGCGCCCCTTGTTTCAAAGAGAGGAGGACGGGTTATTCACATTTAATTTGATGGTCAGAGGCGAATTGAAAGCTAAGCAGTGGTAATTAAGACCCCCGGGTGAAAATAGGGATGTCTCCTACGTTACCCATAATATGTGGAAGTATCGACGTAATTTCATAGAGTCATTCGATCTGAATGCTACATGAAGAACATAAGCCAGATGACGGAACGCAGAGACCTAGGATGTAGAAGATCATAACATGAGCGATTCGGCAGATTTGGATTCCTTTTCTATATATCCACTCATGTGGTACTTCATCATACGATTCATATAAGATCCATCTGTCTAGAGATCGTCATATACATCTAGAAAGCCGTATGCTTTGGAAGAAGCTTGTACAGTTTGGGAAGGGGTTTTTTGAGAAAAAAGAAGAATCTACTTCAACCGATATGCCCTTAGGCACGGCCATACATAACATAGAAATCACACGTGGAAGGGGTGGGCAATTAGCTAGAGCAGCAGGTGCTGTAGCGAAACTGATTGCAAAAGAGGGTAAATCGGCCACTTTAAGATTACCATCTGGGGAGGTCCGTTTGGTATCCCAAAACTGCTTAGCAACAGTCGGACAAGTGGGTAATGTTGGGGTGAACCAAAAAAGTTTGGGTAGAGCCGGATCTAAGTGTTGGCTAGGTAAACGCCCCGTAGTAAGAGGGGTAGTTATGAACCCTGTGGACCACCCCCATGGGGGCGGTGAAGGGAAAGCCCCCATTGGTAGAAAAAAACCCACAACCCCTTGGGGTTATCCTGCGCTTGGAAGAAGAACTAGGAAAAGGAAAAAATATAGTGATAATTTTATTCTTCGTCGCCGTAAGTAAATACCTAACTAGGAATATGGAAAATTGCATTTTTGGAATTTGCAATAATGCGATGGGCGAACGACGGGAATTGAACCCGCGCATGGTGGATTCACAATCCACTGCCTTGATCCACTTGGCTACATCCGCCCCTTATCCAGCTAAAGGATTTTCTCCTTTTTCCATTCATCATTATTCTATTTATTCTGACCCCCATACCTCGATCGAGAAAGTGGACATAGGATGCCACTCTTTAAAATTTAAAAAGGAGTAATTAGCTGTGACACGAAAAAAAACGAATCCTTTTGTAGCTCGTCATTTATTGGCAAAAATAGAAAAGGTCAATATGAAGGAGGAGAAAGAAACAATAGTAACGTGGTCCCGGGCATCTAGCATTCTACCCGCAATGGTTGGCCATACAATCGCGATTCATAATGGAAAGGAACATATACCTATTTACATAACAAATCCTATGGTAGGTCGCAAATTGGGGGAATTCGTGCCTACTCGGCATTTCACGAGTTATGAAAGTGCAAGAAAGGATACTAAATCTCGTCGTTAACTGAATTCAGAATAGAAAGATTCAGAATAAACAAAATTTTTAGGATTCAAATAAAGTAAAGGTAGGCGGATAATAACCTTATTTATGACAAGTTTCAAATTGGTAAAGTATACCCCTAGGATAAAGAAGAACAAGAACGGACTAAGGAAACTCGCAAGAAAAGTTCCAACCGATCGTCTACTTAAGTTCGAACGGGTTTTCAAAGCACAAAAACGCATACATATGTCTGTTTTCAAAGCACAAAGAGTTCTTGATGAGATTCGCTGGCGTTACTACGAGGAAACCGTTATGATACTGAACCTCATGCCTTATCGAGCATCTTATCCCATCTTAAAGTTGGTTTATTCGGCAGCAGCAAATGCTACTCATTATAGAGATTTCGACAAAGCCAGTTTATTCATCACTAAAGCCGAAGTCAGTAGGAGTACTATTATGAAAAAATTAAGACCTCGGGCTCGAGGGCGTAGTTCTGCTATAAAAAAAACCATGTGTCATATAACAATTGTACTAAATATAGTAAAGAAATCTAAATAATATATAGTAAAGAAATCTAAATAATCTTTAAATCAATCTAAGATTTCGATTCCCAGTAAAAAAATAGAATAGAAAAAATATGGGACAAAAAATAAATCCACTCGGTTTCAGACTTGGTACAACCCAAAATCACCATTCCTTTTGGTTCGCACAACCAAAAAATTATTCTGAAGGGCTACAGGAAGATAACAAAATACGGAATTGTATCAAGAACTATATACAAAAGAACAGGAAAAAAGGCTCGAATAGAAAAATAGAAGCAGACTCAAGTTCCGAAGTAATTACACATATAGAAATTCAAAAAGAAATTGATACAATCCACGTCATAATCCATATTGGATTCCCAAATTTATTAAAGAAAAAAGGAACAATCGAAGAATTAGAAAAAGATCTCAAAAAGGAAGTTAATTCTGTAAACCATAGACTTAATATTGCTATTGAAAAAGTTAAAGAACCTTATAGACAACCTAACATTCTTGCCGAATATATAGCTTTCCAATTAAAAAATAGAGTTTCATTCCGAAAGGCAATGAAAAAAGCCATTGAATTAACTAAAAAAGCGGATATAAAAGGAGTAAAAATCAAAATTGCAGGTCGTCTAGCAGGGAAAGAAATTGCACGTGCCGAATGCATCAAAAAAGGCAGACTTCCCCTCCAAACAATTCGCGCTAAAATTGATTATTGCTGCTATCCAATTCGCACTATCTATGGAATATTAGGTGTAAAAATTTGGATATTCGTAGAAGAAGAATAACTAAGCTTGTTTTCCCATTCTGTCCAGTGATACAATAAAAAAAAAAAAAAGAGCCTTATTTTTCCCGAAATCTCTGAAAAAAAAAGAAGAAATTATACCTCTTTCTATAAGATTTAATGAAAATTTTAAAATCTTTTATTTTAATATAATTGCTATGCTTAGTGTGTGACTCGTTAGTTTTTTCTTTAGGGTGAAAAATGGAGATAAAGAAAAATTGACTGAACCCTACTAAAAATAGAAAAAACTTAGTAATTATAGAAAATTAACTAATAACCAACCTATTGCTTCGTATTGTCGAGATCCTAACTAAGAAACAGTCACTATGTGAATAAATACATCTATCATAAATAAGTGGATTCATCATATAGTTGTAGCAACTGCATTTTTTTCTCTAAAAAAGAAACCAGATTCTAGGTTGTGAAGCAAAACTAAAGGGATGTGGATAAAAGGAGGGATGATAGATAGAAGGAAGAAGAATAAGAAGGATATAGGATTCCAATATGTATGGTCTATGAATTACATCATAAAAGGCAATGTGATAAAGCATCAATATAATAAAATATTAAAAAAGAAGAAAGAAAAGAATTCAAAATCGCAACTTTTGAAAGAATAAATAAAAATTTTAAGCAATAATAAAGAGCAGCTCGGGTTAATAAAACTGAGAAAATTGACTCGGAAAGAAATTTTTTTGAAGCTCCATTGCAGGATTCAAACCTAACCATTAAAGGAGAAGCTGTGGGAACGACAAAACCTATGACTGCATAGGATTTTTTTTGAAAAGAATCTTAATACTTCATTGGGTGGGATGGCGGAACAAACCAAAAAAATTTCTTTATTTGGTAAGGTTATAAATTAACAAATAAGACAGGAAAGAGTAAATATTCGCCCGCGAAATCTTTATTGGATTAGAATACTTTACCACGATTCAATAAGAGTAAAAAAAAGGGGGATTCCTTAAAAAAAGATAGATTACATTATATGGAAATATAGCATTTGGATATATTCTATATCTTATTTCTTTACTATATATTTTTTATTTTAAGAAATTCAAAAAAAACCTAAATTTTTCTATTATATATTGATATGTATTTATCCATAATATTTTGGAATATTATGGAATTAGATAAATTTGCACGCTTTCTCATTTCATTCGCGAGGAGCTGGATGAGAAGAAACTCTCATGTCCAGTTTTGCAGTAGAGATGGAACTAAGAAAAAACCATCGACTATAACCCCAAAAGAACTAGATTTCGTAAACAACATAGAGGAAGAATGAAGGGAAAATCCTGCCGAGGCAATCGTATTTGTTTTGGTAGATATGCTCTTCAAGTACTTGAACCCGCTTGGATCACGGCGAGACAGATAGAAGCAGGACGAAGAGCAATGACACGATATGCACGTCGTGGTGGAAAAATATGGGTACGTATATTTCCCGACAAACCTGTTACAATGAGACCCACAGAAACACGTATGGGTTCAGGAAAGGGATCCCCCGAATATTGGGTAGCCGTTGTTAAACCAGGTCGAATACTTTATGAAATGAGCGGAATATCCGAAACTGTAGCTAGAGCAGCTATCTCCATAGCTGCCAGTAAAATGCCCATACGAAGTCAATTTCTTCGATTAGAGATATAGAACCCCAAAAAGGAGTATTGAAGATAAAAAACCATAGGTTTTTCTTTCTGGAAAGACAATATTTATTTCATCCCTTTTTTTGCATTGAAATGAAATAACAAATTGAAATCAAAATAATATGATTCAACCTCAGACCCTTTTAAATGTAGCGGATAACAGTGGAGCTCGAAAATTGATGTGTATTCGAGTCATAGGAGCTGCTGGTAATCAACGATATGCTCGTATTGGTGATGTTATTGTTGCTGTAATCAAAGAGGCATTGCCCCAAATGCCTCTAGAAAGATCCGAAGTAATTCGAGCTGTAATTGTACGTACATGTAAAGAATTCAAATGCGAAGACGGTATAATAATACGCTATGATGACAATGCAGCAGTTATCATTGATCAAAAAGGAAATCCAAAAGGAACTCGAGTTTTTGGCGCAATTGCCGAGGAATTGAGAGAATTGAATTTTACTAAAATAGTTTCATTAGCTCCTGAAGTATTATAAATACTAGTAGACAAGATATAAATCAAAGAAAAAATTAGTAGATTGTGTCTCACGTATATGCTTTAAAATCCAAAATTTAAAGAAAAGAAAAAACATGTTGATTATAGAAAAATTAGGAGGAACCTAGAATTAGAGTCTTATGGGCAAGGACACTATTGCTGATTTACTAACCTCTATAAGAAACGCAGACATGAATAAAAAAGGAACTGTTCGAGTAGTATCTACAAATATTACCGAAAACATTGTAAAAATACTTCTACGAGAGGGTTTTATTGAAAGTGTTCGGAAACATCAGGAAAGTAACAGATATTTCTTGGTTTCAACGTTACGATATCAAAAGAGAAAGACTAGAAAGGGAATATATAGAACTAGAACCTTTTTAAAGCGTATCAGCCGACCCGGCTTACGAATTTATGCCAACTATCAAGGAATTCCTAAGGTTTTGGGCGGAATGGGAATTGCTATTCTTTCTACCTCTCAAGGTATAATGACAGATCGAGAGGCTCGACTAAACAGAATTGGGGGAGAAGTCTTATGTTATATATGGTAATGGGCCCACCTATAGTACCCGAATTCTATCTCAAACGTCCTATTTTGAAAATAAAAATCGAAAAATAGGAGAAAAAAATATGACAGAAAAAAAAAAGGAGAGAAAAAAAAACCCGAGAGAAGCAAAAGTTATTTTCGAAGGTTTAGTTACGGAAGCCCTACCCAACGGAATGTTCCGCGTTCGCCTAGAGAATAATACCATCATCCTGGGCTATATTTCAGGAAAGATCCGGTCTAGTTCTATACGAATACTGATGGGGGATAGGGTCAAAATTGAAGTAAGTCGTTATGATTCAAGCAAGGGACGGATAATTTATAGACTTCCCCATAAGGATTCGAAACGTACTGAAGACTCGACGGATACTGAGGATTTGAAGGATACCAAAGATTCAAAGGATTAGCTTTTTATAAAGTAATAAATTCCAAGTTTCAAAATTTAAGTGAAGAGACTTATTTTTTTTTTTTTCAAAGAGTAGATTTATAGTTTAAGAAAAAAATACCTAAATATGAAAATAAGAGCTTCCGTTCGTAAAATTTGTACTAAATGTCGACTGATTCGTAGGCGTGGGCGAATTAGAGTCATTTGTTCCAATCCGAAGCATAAACAAAGACAGGGGTAATCTTTCGAAAAAAGGAGCTTTCCTCTTTAAAAAGTAAAAAAAAAATAGCCACGGAAATGTCCAAATTTAAAATAAAAAATTTTAAGTAAAGGATATATTTTACCCTGAAACGGATATCTTTGTATCTTTTTTTCTTTTTGTTATTTCTAACTCATATTTATGAGATAATAAAATATGACAAAAGCTATACCAAAAATAGGTTCACGTAAGAAAGTGCGTATTGGTTTGCGTAGGAATGCCCGTTTTAGTTTACGGAAGAGTGCACGTAGAATAACAAAAGGGGTTATTCATGTTCAAGCCAGTTTCAACAATACCATTATAACTGTTACAGACCCGCAAGGTCGGGTGATTTTTTGGTCCTCCGCGGGTACTTGTGGATTCAAAAGCTCAAGAAAAGCATCACCCTATGCGGGTCAAAGAACAGCAGTAGATGCTATTCGTACAGTGGGTTTGCAACGAGCAGAAGTTATGGTAAAAGGTGCTGGTAGCGGAAGAGATGCCGCATTACGAGCCATTGCTAAAAGTGGTGTACGGTTAAGTTGTATACGCGATGTAACACCTATGCCGCATAATGGATGTCGACCTCCTAAAAAAAGACGTCTGTAAAATAATTAAATCGCTTTCAAGAGAAATAAACGATTCAATGATTAAATAATAATACTAGTCTATTATGGTTCGAGAAGAGGTAACAGGATCCACCCAAACACTACAGTGGAAGTGTGTTGAATCAAGAGTAGATAGTAAGCGTCTTTATTATGGTCGTTTCATTCTGTCCCCGCTTAGAAAAGGTCAAGCAGATACTGTCGGTATTGCCTTGCGAAGAGCTTTACTTGGAGAAATAGAAGGAACATGTATCACACGCGCAAAATTTGGGAATGTGCCACACGAATATTCTACAATAGTAGGTATTGAAGAATCCATACAAGAAATTTTACTAAATTTGAAAGAAATTGTATTGAGAAGTAATCTCTATGGAGTTAGAGACGCATCAATTTGCGTCAAAGGTCCTAGATACATAACTGCTCAAGATATCGTTTTACCCCCTTCTGTAGAAATCGTTGATACGACACAACCTATAGCTAACTTGAGAGAGCCCATTGATTTCTGTATTGAGTTACAGATCAAGAGAGATCGCGGATATCATACGGAACTCCGAAAAAACTCTCAGGATGGAAGTTATCCTATAGATGCTGTATCCATGCCTGTTCGAAATGTAAATTATAGTATTTTTTCTTGTGGGAATGGAAATGAAAAACATGAGATACTTTTTCTAGAAATATGGACGAATGGAAGTTTAACCCCTAAAGAAGCGCTTTATGAAGCTTCTCGTAATTTGATTGATTTATTTCTTCCTTTTCTACACGCAGAGGAAGAGGGCACTAGTTTCCAAGAAAATAAAAACAGGTTTACTCCACCCCTTTTATTAACCCTTCAAAAAAGATTAACTAATCTAAATCTAAAGAAAAACAAAAAGGGAATTCCATTGAATTATATTTTTATTGATCAATTAGAATTGCCTTCTAGAACGTATAATTGTCTCAAAAGGGCCAATATACATACACTATTGGACCTTTTGAGTAAGACTGAAGAAGATCTTATGAGAATTGACAGCTTTCGTATGGAAGATGGAAAACTGATATGGGACACTCTAGAGAAGCATCTCCCAATTGATTTACCAAAGAACAAGTTCTCGCTTTAAATCCATTGCAATTTTTTCCTCTTCTTCTTTTTCGAGTTAGAATAAAAAGAAAACTATTTTGCATCTTTGGGACAATCTATATTTTCGCGAAATGGATCATAATAAAATAGATTTTAGGTATCTAGGGAAGATTCACTTGGAAGTAACTATTTCCTAGATACCCATGCAGGGGACTTCACGGTTGAATTAATCAACCCGAAAAATACCTAAAAAAGACCTAAAGTTAAGGATTTATCGATGGGTAATGTTGCTCCAATACCTAACCAAAGAGCTACTACAGTACCAATTAAAAAAACGGTCGTAGCTACTGGGCGACGAAATGGATTTTGGAATTTATTGACATTCTCTAGAAAGGGTACTGTCAACAAGCCCGTTGGCACAGAAACCATTAAGAGAACGCCCAATAACTTATTGGGTACTGTACGAAGTATTTGAAATACGGGAAAAAAGTACCACTCGGGTAATATTTCCAGAGGAGTTGCAAACGGATCCGCCGGTTCACCAATCATTGACGGCTCGAGAACCGCTAAACCTACATTACATGCAATAGTACCTAGAATTACTACTGGAAAAATGTATAAAAGATCGTTGGGCCACGCAGGTTCCCCGTAATAATTATGCCCCATCCCTTTAGCTAATTTTGCTCTTAATACAGGATCATTTAAGTCAGGTTTCTTTGTTATTGGGATAGGTGAATTCTTTAGGATCCATCCCCCAAAGGAACCGGACATGAGAATTTTTCATCATCCGGCTCGAGCAAGAGTGAAAGAAATAAGACCGTGGAGGATCTACAATAGAATAGGGGTATATAATGACTCAATGACTCAAGGTAAGAAAAGCTTTATCAGATTATCTTTTCCAAAATAGCGCCTATAACTACTCATAGAAAAGAATCCTATTCTTGTAAATGCTCAATATCCAAGTGGGCTTACAAATTTGATCATGATCAATTGCTTTGTGGATTGTCTCTTGATTAGTTGGTGTTTATCCCCTCAATATCTAAAGTTTCTTACGTCCAAACAAAGTATTTACTTGTTACTAATAAAAAATATAAAAGTTTAGCCTACGTTCTTCCTTAGATCCCTTCTTTTACTCCGATAGTATTGCGGATCGAAATCGATGCAAAGAAAATGAATGCATTTCCATACTATAATAAAAAGTAAGTGTAATAATATAGAATTGGATCATATCACACGACTTATTCTATTTATACGCTATGGGATCTTACGGAGCCTGTTCATGGATGATATGTTTGGGGTATGATCATAGAAAATATTCTCCTCGAGTGAACCAGCCTATCCTTCCTAGATAGGGGACTTACGTGTTGATTGGATGCGGAGACACCTTTGGTCGTGAAGTCTAATGCGGCAGATCCAATTCTCTATCTGCATGGCTAAATCAATAATTCAAGTCACACACTCCCATAATCCGCCTTTTTTTCTTTCGTAAAATTAACTTCAACTATTTGTATCAAAATAATTCGGAGTTGAAGAGAAGTATCCAAATGACATGTCTTATTTTACAATAACCCATGTTTGTAGCAATGAAATACCACAACCTACCCAATATGATATATGAGAATTAGAATTCTGTATGATATGTGTTCCCTATAAAGGACCCGAAATACCTTGCTTACGTATCATTGGAAAGTGCATTAACATAAATACGGCGGTAAGCAGAGGCAGTACAAAGGTATGTAAACTATAAAAACGAGTCAAAGTGGATTGACCTACACTAGCACTTCCGCGTAATAACTCCACTAAAGGGGATCCTATTACCGGAATCGCTTCAGGTACACCTGTCACAATTTTGACTGCCCAATAACCGATTTGATCCCAAGGCAAAGAATAACCAGTTACACCAAAGGATGCAGTCAATACAGCCAAAACCACACCTGTGACCCAAGTTAATTCGCGAGGTTTTTTAAATCCACCTGTGAGATACACACGAAATACGTGCAGGATCATCATTAGAACCATCATACTTGCTGACCATCGATGAACTGATCGGATTAACCAACCAAAGTTGGCCTCCGTCATTATATATTGAACGGAGGAAAAAGCCTCTGTAACGGTTGGTCGGTAATAAAAAGTCATAGCAAAACCGGTAGCAACTTGTACTAGAAAACAAGTAAGTGTAATTCCCCCTAAACAATAAAATATGTTGACATGAGGAGGAACATATTTACTAGTTATATCATCTGCAATTGCCTGAATCTCAAGACGTTCCTCAAACCAATCATATACTTTATTGAGATAGGTAACTAGCCCGACTCCCCCTCCGAGAACCGTATATGAGAATTTCATCTCGTACGGCTCAAGCAGAAACACACAAATTTTCAATGGATATTAGAAAAAAGGTTCAAAACTTCATCAGCCACGGGATTGGCACGATTTGCCTTGAAGATATGAAATAAAAAAAATCCAGAATTTATTCTTTGTGATGATAATGCCAAAAAATCTCAAGTTGGCTCATCTGTCTTTCTTTCCCTTATGTTGATCATTAGAGGCCTCTTGACTTTTCTCTTCTCTATTTGATTTTCCTAGGAAAATCAAAAAATAGTGGTTTTCTGATAGAAATTATCTTGTTGCGATCCTATGAATCAGTTCAATTAAAACCTTAGATTCATACTAGAGCCACGATGATTGAGTCTCAAGCTAAACAAAAGGCAAGGGTTCTTCGAATAAGAATCGCTTGATGATCATTTATTGAATGGGTGTAATGACTCGACAAAATCGAGAGAAAAAAGTAGTCTTTTGGACAAACAAAATTGGAAGGAAGAAAATTTATTTTTTTTATTTTATTAAGAATTACTTGAATTTTGTTTTTCAATCTGGTTGCGAGGTCTAAATAGTGAGTATGAATCATAGTTCCTTTTTTTTTCTTGATCCACTCTATGTATTTCGTGTTCCAGATACTAGAATAAATAATATCCGACGAATTAGAATCATCTTGATAGAGATAACAGGCCCTTTCTATGTATTATCAATAGGATCAATTCTAACAAGTCACACACTCATATTCCAGAAATACCAAAACAAAAAAATCCACGATCGAACTACCAGAATGTCTAGAAATGTGGAGCTTAAAGTAGAAAGGCCTTTTTTTGGATGGAAAAACTATGATTTCATAGTTTTAGTTAGTAGAAACCTAATTCATTAAAATTCCGTCCAGTAAAACAGAAGAATTATAAATTTCTAAAATGATAGATAAGAATATCGCAAATAAAGCCATTGCGACCCCCATAAAAGGAGTAGTCCCCCAACCCGGAGCTACTTTCCCATACTCCGAATTCAAGGGTTTCAATAAACTACCTGCGCCAGTTCGTTTTGGCCTAGGTCTAGAACTATCTTCAACGGTTTGTGTAGCCATAAATTCTATTTAATCATTGGTGTTGACTTTGTATACTATTCCGTTGTAGTTGTAAATACACGATCTTTTCATAGATCCATTGTAATCTTGAAATTCTATAAAAATGGAAACAGCAACTTTAGTCGCCATCTCCATATCTGGTTTACTTGTAAGCTTTACTGGGTATGCCTTATATACCGCGTTTGGGCAACCCTCTCAACAATTAAGAGATCCATTCGAAGAACATGGGGACTAATTGAAGTAAGAAGTCTCCCCATCTGGGAGACTTCTTACCTCAATTAAATTATTTCATTTTTTAGTCGGAACCTTAGGTGGTTCTCGGAAGAAGATAGCGAAAAAAATTATCCCTAAAGTTGAAACTAAAAGGAACGTATAAACCAATGCTTCCATAGATTCGATCGTGGTTTATTTACAATTATAACTTCCACACCTATTCACTTGTTATTTGGGATCATTTCCCATATAAAAAAAGAGTCAAAGAAAGGACAGGGAATTTTCCCATGTCAAATCAAAAAAGAGAGGTGAAAGATACCATAGCAATGTGGTATCAGACTGTCTGCCTCCTTGTAGTTGGATCCCCAACTTTTTGGAATGTTCCAAATTCCACTTGAGCATCCAAATCTGGATCAATACCAGCAAAAACGTCTCGGAACAAGGTTCGAGCCCCATGCCAAATGTGTCCGAAAAAGAAGAGCAAAGCAAAGGTCGCATGACCAAAAGTGAACCAACCCCTTGGACTGCTGCGAAAAACACCATCCGATTTCAAAGTAGCTCGATCTAATTCAAAAATTTCCCCTAATTGGGCACGCCTCGCATATTTTTTTACAGTAGCAGGATCAGAATAACTTACTCCATTAAGTTCGCCACCATAGAACTCCACCGTTACGCCTACTTGTTCAACGCTATATTTGGATTCTGCTCTTCTAAAAGGAACATCCGCTCTCACAATTCCCTCTTCATCTACCAAAACTACCGGAAATGTTTCAAAAAAAGTAGGCATACGACGTACAAAAAGTTCGCGTCCTTCTTTATCTCTAAAGACGGGATGTCCTAACCATCCAACAGCTATTCCATCCCCATTGTCCATTGAGCCTGCTCTGAATAATCCCCCTTTTGCCGGATTATTACCAATATAATCATAAAAGGCTAATTTTTCGGGAATTTTAGACCAAGCTTCTGATAAACTAAGATTTTCGGCTAACCCATCGCTAACTCTTCGATATATTTCTTGCTGAAAATATCCCTGATCCCACTGATAACGAGTAGGCCCAAATAATTCGATTGGGGTAGTTGCTGATCCATACCACATAGTTCCGGCAACTACGAAAGCTGCAAAAAAAACAGCAGCGATACTACTGGAAAGTACAGTTTCAATATTGCCCATACGTAATCCTTTGTATAGACGTTGAGGCGGACGGACACTAAGATGGAATAAGCCCGCTAATATCCCCAATGTACCCGCAGCAATATGATGCGAAGCTATTCCTCCCGGAACGAAAGGGTCAAAACCTTCTGCACCCCACGCAGGGTTTACAGCTTGTACTTTTCCAGTTAGTCCATAAGGATCAGACACCCATATCCCAGGACCATACAAACCCGTTACATGAAATGCACCAAAGCCAAAACAAGCCACCCCTGCAAGAAATAAATGAATTCCGAAGATCTTGGGCAAATCCAAAGAAGGTTTTCCCGTCCGCTCATCACAGAATATTTCTAGGTCCCAATATACCCAATGCCAGATAGCTGCCAAGAAACACAAGCCAGAAAACACAATATGCGCACCTGCCACACCTTCATAACTCCAAATACCCGGATTCGTTACAGTTCCCCCTGAAATACTCCAACCACCCCACGAGTTGGTTATTCCTAAACGAGTCATGAAGGGGATGACGAACATACCTTGTCTCCACATTGGATCCAGAACAGGATCAGAGGGATCAAAAACCGCTAATTCATATAAAGCCATCGAGCCAGCCCAACCAGAAACTAGAGCTGTGTGCATTATATGCACCGCAAGCAATCGACCCGGATCATTCAATACGACAGTATGAACACGATACCAAGGCAAACCCATGGAAATACCCCTTTAGCAAAGAAAAATAGACACGATGTCGCTTTATTTTATCGCATTGGAAAAGACTATCCATATCCTATGTACCTAACCCTTCTAGGGGATTCTGTGTCAGAAAGCGTAAATATTTATTTCATTCCATTAAAAGAAGCTATTCTGTTCGTAAAAAGAAAGAGAAGCAGATCTATTCTATACTCGATAAGTGGCAATATGCAATGGGTAGCTTGGGCTATTTGGAAAAACGAAGAATAGATCCCTAATCCCTCTTTCTTTGTTTATCATTCGAATCGCAGATTCCTTTTTCTTTATTCAATCTGTCTTACCTTCCTTATATGTATAATCTTTCAATCTATGTATTATTTCAATCTATGCATTAATAGAATCTATAGTATTCTTATAGAATAAGAAAAAAATGAAGATAATAAACTGCGGATTTTTTCTCTTTCATTCTTACGTTTCCATATTAAAGTGTAGTTTTCTTACTTAAATTTAATAATATTAATCTAATATGCCCATTGGTGTTCCAAAAGTACCTTACCGGATTCCCGGAGATGAAGAAGCGACTTGGGTTGACTTATACAATGTTATGTATCGAGAAAGGACACTTTTTTTAGGTCAAGAGATTCGTTGCGAGATCACGAATCATATTACAGGTCTCATGGTATATCTCAGTATAGAAGATGGAATTAGCGATATTTTTTTGTTTATAAACTCCCCCGGCGGGTGGCTAATCTCAGGAATGGCGATTTTTGATACGATGCAAACGGTGACACCAGATATATATACAATATGCCTCGGAATAGCTGCCTCCATGGCCTCTTTCATTCTCCTTGGAGGAGAGCCCACCAAGCGTATAGCATTCCCTCACGCTAGGATTATGCTTCACCAACCCGCTAGTGCTTATTATCGTGCAAGGACACCAGAATTTTTACTAGAAGTTGAAGAGTTACACAAAGTTAGGGAAATGATCACAAGGGTTTATGCACTAAGAACAGGCAAGCCTTTTTGGGTTGTATCGGAAGACATGGAAAGGGATGTTTTTATGTCAGCAGACGAAGCCAAAGCTTATGGACTTGTCGATATTGTAGGGGATGAAATGATTGACGAGCACTGCGATACTGATCCGGTATGGTTTCCAGAAATGTTTAAGGATTGGTAATGGCTGGACTTCTTGTAAATTTATTTATAATCTAAATTCTAGTTTTATGTGATTTTATAGAAAATAGAAATACTTCATGATGATGAATCATCAGGTTAAGATCGATCTAAACCAATCCTTTTTTTCTATATACATACAATATGCCAACGGTTAAACAACTTATTAGAAATGCAAGACAGCCAATACGAAATGCTAGAAAAACGCCCGCGCTTAAAGGATGTCCTCAGCGTCGAGGAACATGTGCTAGGGTGTATGTGCGACTCGTTCAGATCATGAGTTCAAACAACGACGACAATTTTTGAAGTATCCATGATCGGTACCAATGAATAGGGTAGAGAAGTTCGATCCTAGATTTATGGTATATGGAATTTATGGTTTCCTTTGGTGCAAATCCAATCATCTAGATTGGATTTGGAAGAAGCAATTCCTCCATTGGTAGCAAATGGTTATCCATTAAGCGGAGGAAATAGTAATAAAAAGAAAAAGGATTATGCTCCTTTATCTTAAAAAAACGGACTAAAGGGTCAGATACTTAGCCAACTTTCATAATTAAATACCGTCACTGTATGAATAACTCTTATTGTGAAAAGAGCTATTTACTCTATAATGGATAGGTAGAGCCAAAGAATGTGAACTATACAAGTTCACAATAACTTTTGATGAAATGAAAGAAAGGGCTCCGGTGTATAGAGAGGGCCTCACCGTTTAAAAAAAAGGGAACCATAGAAACGATGGAACCCACTGTTTTTTTAGTATCGTTAGAATTTGTTATTTCTATGCGAAATAACTGAAGAGAATAGAATATAAAATCGTGGTTGGGAAGGTTATAGTAGCAAAAGCCATTGGAATTTATATTTTATATATCGGAATAATCCGTTTTGTTATTAATGGGAAAAAGGGCGGTTAAAAAAAGAGAAACCATTAGTTATTCATTAAGATTAATTTGATTCAATGACCAGAGTTCCGCGAGGATATGTAGCTCGGAGACGACGAACAAAAATGCGTTCATTTGCCTCAAACTTTAGAGGGGCTCATTTAAGACTTAATCGAATGATTACTCAACAAGTAAGAAGAGCTTTTGTTTCTTCTCATCGAGATAGAGGCAGGCAAAAGAGAGATTTTCGGCGTTTGTGGATTACTCGGATAAACGCAGCAACACGGATATATAAAGTATTCGATAGTTATAGTAAATTAATACACAATCTGTACAAGAAAGAATTGATTCTTAATCGTAAAATACTTGCGCAAGTAGCTGTATCAAATCCAAATAATCTTTACACGATTTCCAATAAAATAAAGACCATCAATTAAAGGGATAAAAAGTAATATACAGGAATAATTAAAACCGAATTCCCGGAGAGGGAACTCCGGGAAGATACAATAAATTAAGATTAAGTGGTAGGAATCAACGAGCATGTTGCAATAAAAAAAACTATTTCTTTTTCCCTTTTTTCTTTCTTATATTATAACAAACAAAAGAATCAAAACTGGGTTACTTTCTTTATATATATATATGAGTCTGACCCTTTCTTTCGAATAAAACATCAACAATCGGAACTTAAGTTTCGATTGTTGTTTCTTAAATTCTGGTTGGAGTTTCTTAAGTTTCGATTGGAATTGAACTTTTGTGTTAATTGAGGAATATGTCTATTTTTTCTGTGTCTAGGACCAGTAATTATTGAAATTGGCTGGGCTTGAAATTGCTTCTCATTCTCATAGTTACGAAATGGTAAGAAAGATAAAATACGAGCCTGTTTTATAGCAAGAGTTATTAATCGTTGTTGTTTCAAGGTTAATCTATTTATTCGTCTGGATAATATTTTTCCTTGTTCACTAATAAATCGATTAATTAAACTCATGTTTCTATAATCAATTCGATCCCCCGGGCCAATTCGAGAACGCCTACGAAAAGGTTGTTTGGATTTACGAAAAGGTTGTTTGAATTTACGAAAAGTTTGCTTTGATTTATGAAAGGGTTGCTTAGATTTACGAAAAGGTTGTTTAGATATATACATGCTTTATTCCTTATTTTAAAATAGAAAAAAAAATGGATTTCTTTATTTTAGTAATTTTGGATCCAAAAGAAGCAGTCTTTCTTTATATTTTTTGATTCATATGCTATATATAAAAATAATATAAAAATAAAAACCCTCTATACATATGAAATAATATCTACCTAAAATCAGATGAGTTGATTGTATTTTGTATTCTATCTATGTTCTATATATTAAATAAAAAGTTCTTACTCTTTCTGTTCTTTGGAAAAATCGAACACACGATGCTCCTATTTCTTTATTTCGTTATGAGTCGTATGCTTGCGACAATAACGACAAAATTTTCTTAATTCTAATTGTCCGGGTGTATTCTGACGATTCTTTTGAGTACTATATCTAGAAATCCCCATCGATTGCTTATCGGTACTCTTTCGAACACAACTGATACATTCCAAAATAACTCTGATTCTAACATCTTTGCCCTTGGCCATGAACCTCCTTTCCTTTTTGGATCGACTTAACTTAATTCTTATACCTATTCTTTTATTCTTCTATTTAGGATCCGAAGAAGAAGAATAAAATCCATAGAAGTTCCTAACTAAAAATGTGATTTCTAAAGATTTTGTTGTAATTCTTCGAATTCTCTAACGAATGCAATCCAATAGAATAAAAAATTTTCTAAATTCGTAAATTAAGTAATAAAAAATAGAGAGATAATTAAAGAATACAATCTTTGTCAAATTAGCAAGGATTTTACTTCGAAATTCTTTCATTCATTTAATTTAAATAGTAAGCCCCATCCTCTTTCTATGCTCTGATTTGTGAGGCCTGACTTAGCTTGGATACCGCTTTTAATTAAATTTCTGTTTTCCAAAATCAGATTTACCGAATTTTTCATTACTCTGAGGTTCAACCCAATCCATCTTTTCTTTCTTTTTACTTCGTATACTAAAAAAGGATTGAAAAAGGGATAATTTTCGTCATGTCACGAAAAATTCTATCTCTGGCATAGGAATAACTAGAATTAAAAAAAAGGGAACGACAAAGCATCCGGGAATAAACGATTAATTTCTATCAATAAACCTGCTAAAGCTCCAAACCATAGAGTACTTAGCACGGGTGCTACAGAAAGATATGTTTTTATATCCCGCATTGAAAATCCTCCTTTCTTATTGGAATACATATATGATCAGATACCCTTGCCCACGATCGTTTGTATTTCTTTTGTTTAGACGAAATTCCTAACTAAAAAAACAAAAGAAATATTCTATATATATAGAATGAACCATATAGACGAGATTTTCCTATCCCTAAAAAAGAAAAAGACGACTCCTTCTTCCTATACATTACTAAGGAATAGTAATCCTTCTTTTATAGGGGAAATTAGACTAGATTTTAGATGTATACCCTTCCTTGATTATATGAGACCAAAAACAAGAAATGAGAAGAAAGTTCTATATAGATAGGGAAATAGAAGAAAATTACGATGTGGAAAACAAGAAAGTAATTGTGTACAATGGCATTGTACAACAATTTAGAAAAGGGATGTAGCGCAGCTTGGTAGCGCGTTTGTTTTGGGTACAAAATGTCACAGGTTCAAATCCTGTCATCCCTACCTATTACTTCTCTCTTCTTTATGAGCAGTAGCGGGGAGATCAATTAAAGCGGGTATAACTTCAATTTGTGGATACTATACGTACGTGAGACACGTTAGGAGTAGGAAAGGATTTTCTTTTTGAAAGCGCTCTTAGTTCAGTTTGGTAGAACGCGGGTCTCCAAAACCCGATGTCGTAGGTTCAAATCCTACAGAGCGTGATTCCCTCTATCTTATGTCGAAACAGAGTAAAATAACTAAAAAAAAGTAGAATTTCAACTCCAATTTGACCTCCTCTCTGGTCTGGAGGAGGTCAATCAAAAAATAAATATTACTCAATCAAAGATCCAACTGATCCCCACGCCTGTATTGCAAATACGCAGTCACGAATAATCCCGCTAAAGTAATAGGAATTAGGCCTAAGACGATTCCAAATAGAAAAACTTCAATCATTTGAATTTGTTCGAGGGGATAAAAAAAAGAGGTACGATCTATCTCTAAATAATAGTCTAAATTATCCACAAATCTCAATGACCAAAAAAAAATTGGTAATTAGTGTGGAAAAGAGTCTAGAATACGAGGAATCCAAAAGAAAGATTTTTCTTTTCTGACTTATTCATTCAATTCATTTCAAATAAGACGTATCTTGTTCAAACCAATAAATAGAGCTGGGGTTATAGTTAAAGCAGCCAGTAGAAAACCGAAATAACTAGTTATAGTAAGCATGAAGGGGTTAAATTCCATTTATTTTTTTACTACACTACATATGTTGGTAAAGCACGTACCTAAGTTATGGAAAATTCATAATTCATCGGTTATTTTAGATAATACTAAAAAACAAGATAGAGTAAGATACAAAAGTGTAAAAGAAAATAGATTCATCGGATGGGACATGAGTTCCTAATTCCGAATCAAGAGATTTGTTGTGGAATCTGTCAGTTAAGTAAATAATAATATTAAGAACTAGATCGTATAAATTAAGAACTAGATCGTATAAATTAAGAACTAGATCGTCTAACCCCATTGAAAAATGAAATTGGATTTTTGGGGAATTTTGGAAAAAAAGATAAATATAAATAAAGAATGGAATTTGAAAAAAGTTCTTTCTATTTCCTATTATTTCTTTTTCAATAAATAGGATTTAATCCTTTTTTTGGAAAAAACAGTCGAATATTCCCTTTTCCTTCTTATTTTAACTCATTGTATTCCATATGGAATAAGAGGAGAAGAAAAGCATTCCACGACCCCCGAAGGGCACCCTGAAAAAAGGGAAAGCTCTTCCTTTAATTTACTTTATTTTCATTTTTTTTTATTCATTTTTCGAACCTCAACCAAAGTTGATTCGAAAACGAGTTACTTCTTAATTTCTTAAAAGGAAAGGTTGGATTCGAATAAAACTTTTAACTAAAAAGGGATAGGTTTCGGATATACTTATCCTTGTATTGCGTCAATATGAGAATTTCCTTCCTAAATTCTTTATCCAAACCTATTATCATTAATTCAGGTTTTCCCAAGATCTTGGCCGCTATTCCAAATTAAATTATTCTATTATTCCGAAGACAGTTAAAATAAG